AAGTGTAAAAAATGAAGGTTAATTCCCTTTTTTATGTTTATGTCAAACCAATCCAATCACTTCACGAAAGGATCTTATACTTTGTATTATTTGTATTATTAATATAATCTAGTTTCTTTTTATAATATCTATTTATATAATAGATTGAATTTATCTAATTAATTCCTATTTCTATATAGAATAGAGTGGCGATTAAAATGAATGATTTACTGAGTATAAATCATGAATCAAAACAAAAATGGAAAATCATAAAAGATGGAAAAGGCTTTCGGATCTAGTCATTCCATTATATTGACAATTTAAAAAAACTGCTCATACTATGAGCATAGTATGGTCGCGGTCAGGCAAATATGCCCCCATCGTCTAGCGGTTCAGGACATCTCTCTTTCAAGGAGGCAGCGGGGATTCGACTTCCCCTGGGGGTAGGGTACTACGAAAGGAAGTTGATCATGGATTATCAATAAACCTAGAATTGATTCTTCCTGGGTCGATGCCCGAGCGGTTAATGGGGACGGACTGTAAATTCGTTGGCAATATGTCTACGCTGGTTCAAATCCAGCTCGGCCCAATAATTCGCTGATCCGCCATAACAAAAAATGCCCGTTTTTTTGTATTTTGTTTTCCAGAAAAGCCAAACAAAAAAAAATTAGGGAAGAATAGAATAAAAAAATCCAATTTTCTGATATATCCATCCCTACCGCTATTTGTTTTTTATTTGTTCTATTTATTTAGTTTTAGCTGCTCCCATAAATTATGACCTTGATAACGCCCTAGATTCATATCAGGATCATTAAATAGAAAGTTTAATGAAAAGAAAGAGTAAAGTAAACATAAACAAAAAAGACTCTTTTTTCATTTTTAAATTGATTATTGATCGCTTTATTTGGCAATAAGGAAAGGATTACTAGTTACTAGTAATCCCCGTCGCTCTCACTAAAGTGCATACCCGTATGGATATCAATATATCCCTCGTGCCTTTGTTTGTTACAACATGGGGATTCTAATCTAAAATCTAAATAGAAAATGCCGTGAATGAAATCATAAGACTATCTATGCTGTACACTTTTCTTTATTTCCCTGGGATTGTAGTTCAATTGGTCAGAGCACCGCCCTGTCAAGGCGGAAGCTGCGGGTTCGAGCCCCGTCAGTCCCGACGGATACAATTTTAAAAATACATCAATATCAATGGATCCCCCCCTTTTCTGTCAAAGGGGATACAAATGGCAGAATTTCATTCCCAACGATAATATCTTTTTTTTTCTATTTTTTGTTGGGGTTTATTTGTAAACTATTTGTAAACGGTGAAAGTGGAAAAGCAGTCAGATGATATATCATCATATGATTGTACAAGGAAGGCGGTAGATTATCGAAAAGAAAGAGTGGAAAAGAATATATATAAATAAGGGAACGGAATTCTTTTGATTGGACCAGGAATCCATTTTTGTATTCGGTGTGGATAAAAGATCTTCCTATGTTATACTATTCAATTCTCGATGGTGAATCGATTTGATAGCTTAGATATTGTTATTCATGATATTGATCCGATTCGATGTCATTGAAATGTAAGTCATTGCATTCAATTTACAAGCGACAAATTTCTCATCTCTATGGGATTAAATCCCGAGTTATTGCGAAGTAAAAAAAAAACAATGAAATTATGGAAGTAAATATTCTCGCATTTATTGCTACAGCGCTGTTCATTCTAGTTCCTACCGCTTTTTTACTTATAATATACGTAAAAACTGTCAGTCAAAGTGATTAATTTGAATGAAACTTGACTTTTTATCTTTTTATCAAGGATTTAAGAAAAAAAGGATTCCAATTTCACGTCTTAAATAAAATGAATGGACTAGAATCAGCAGTATCCTATAAAAAAAACTCGATAGTATGGTAGAAAAAAAAAATATGAATCTTTCTACCATACTATCTATATCTAATCTATTATTGTAATGTATAAAGATACAAGTTTAATATAGATGAATCCACAATATAATATGTATCTTCATACATGTCGATATCAATTAAATATATGTACTATACTACTATACATAGTATCTCAATTTTATTTCTTCGCTTGATCTATTTTATTTGTGTTGATTTCAATCAATCTGAAATAATTGAAAGGCAAGCCTTACAAGCCTTATGATTTTATAATTCTTTCATTTCATGGATTTGATTCTTTTGATGGATACCGGGATTCCTATTGAAAATAATAAGAAATGAAGGAAAAATGGAATAGGCATATATTAATTTAATAAAAAAAAAAAAGAAAACCAAGTAATCTTTTTTTTTAACATTCCAAAGAAGTAATTCATTGAGCAGCTGACAGATGATCCAAAGAGTTCTATGGTAACTTTTCTTCGTATTTCGTTTCGAAAAAAGGGTGGGTATACCCTGCCGATTTTGAATTTAACTTCTTTTCTTTGATTCATGATATGAAATGAGTCAATAAAGCATGGTATAAATGAAATTTAAATAAAACAGGGGGTAAGCGTGCAATATGTGACTACACTAAAGCAAGATCTTTTTAAATATAAATAAAAGAACTACTTTTTTCTCTTTGAACAGTAAAGAGGGAAGGAAATAAAAACAAGCAAATACAGAAAACAAAAGGGGGTTCCTTGTCCCTCATTGTCCATTTATAACTATAACTCGGGTAAGAGCTGGTTCATCAAAATAGACAATTTAGTATTAGTAGGAATTCTTTTTTTTAATAAATTGCCTATCATCCGGATCCCTTTTCGAAATACGAACGTGGGAATTATTGAAATGTTTGTTTGATTTTAATCGAAAGGGTGTTATTCATCTATATTATTCATAGAATACATTATTCCACTCGAATCCAAGAATTTCGAAATGTAATAAAATAGTAAAAAAAAAGGCTTTGTAATTTGTAAAACGATCTAGAAAATAATTGATACGGTTTGTGATTCCTCAACCCAATTAGGAGTACCCCTAGAGCCCACTTCTTCCCCATACTACGAGTGAAAGAGAAAATGTAAAGACTACCATTAAAGCAGCCCAAGCAAGACTTACTATATCCATGTGTATTATGTCCCCTATCTCTATCAATATGAAACAAATATGAAGGAATTTTTCCATTATTGTTCACTAATAATAGTGGAATTACTGGCGCAGAGTCAAAAAGAAAAGGGAATTCTGACACACCACCGTTGATGAAACACTTCAATAAATCCGCTTCTAACAAGTTCTTATATGTATGATTTCTAGTAAAATCGAGAACCATTAAGCACAAGCAAAATACGCAGTAATCCTAAGTATCAAAAGAATGTTACCCACATGTATCAATAATAAGACTTATTCTTTCTTTTGGTGTCCCTCATTAAGTAAAAGCCAATTATCTATCCAATCTAATAGTAATTGGATGCCTGAACACTCATAGACTTTCATCAGTCTGTATACAAAGTATCTTCCAACCCTTCTACAACCATTCATTCGTTAATTAGACATAGACACTCCCGTTATCCAATCTAATTGAAGACTCCCCTAATAGCCTCTCCATTAGTAGGGGGGATCCCATATCAAGAATCAAGATTTACTGATCCCCTTCCACTACTTTAATTTTTCCTTGAATCCTAGACGTTAGGATTTCGAGTTTTTTGTTGATCAGGCGACACCCGGATTTGAACTGGGGAATAAGGGATTTGCAGTCCCCCGCCTTACCGCTCGGCCATGTCGCCAACGGGCTACAAACAAAAGTGGATTCCCAGTTACAAAAGTCAAAATTCAGGACAAATAAATTGGTTAACTATTAACTATTGACTGCAAATTTATGTTATGGACGATTCTTCTTCACTTGTCTTTTTCTAATGGTATAAGAAAATCAAACTGGATACATAACTAATCAGTATTGATTTTTTTTTCAATAAAAAAAACTTTCTGAATTTCAAGTATATTATAATAATATAACAGCAATTATGAGTCTATGTAAACCCCCAGAAGTTGTTACACAGTTATAGTTATCTAATGAGGTATTTTATCTATCTAGATAGGATGGCCGTAGGGAATCAGCAAGAAATTATCGTGTTTCAATTTTTCATTGAATAGATTAAAATAAAAGAAAAAATAGAATTTTTGATAGAGCACGCCATGTCTTGTCTCCACTAGAGCGCTATAATGGAATAAAAGAAAGACATATATAAATAGAAGTGCTATATCTGCACATGTTTAATAAATACAAGCCCTCTTTTCGTACGCACTTCAATCATATTCTAAATATTCTACTAAAAAATAAAAAACGAAAAAGTGGGTAAAAACATCTCTCTTCTCTGCGAATCGTTTTTTGAACAATGGAGTCCATGAAAAAATGAAGCGCTAGAAAAATCAACTCTCTCCCTATATATTTTATGATTATTTTGTCTTTATCTCAACGAACAGATCAAATCAGGAATTCCTTTCATTTTTCTGGTATTCAATCGGATTGGAATATGGAATATCATAATAATGGTAGAAATTGAATTATTATTTTTTTTTTATATTCTATACAAAACTCCATACGGCTAAATGGCATTTATCAATTCTTTTCTATATCTGTTTGTTATAAATATAAATTCAAATTTGAGTATAATTTTTCTTCTTCCGTTCATACGCATTTCATATTTCATACATTCCATATATATTATATGTTATATGGAGTTAGATAAAATTTCATGTGATTCAGTAAACAGAATAGAAATTCAATTCCATCATTATTAGATCGATTCGTATGATTCGATGAAGAATGAGAAAAGAATGGGATTTTTTTGATAAATGGGAAATTCAAAATGCTCGGGGATGAAAATGGGGAAATGTCTACAATACCTGGGTTGAATCAGATACAATTTGAAGGATTTTGTGGGTTCATGGATCGGGGCTTAACAGAAGAACTTTATAAGTTTCCAAAAATTGAAGATCCAGATCAAGAAATTGAATTTCAATTATTTGTGGAAACATATCAATTGGTGGAACCTTTGATAAAAGAAAGGGATGCTGTATATGAA